TATGACTTTTTTTGTCGCACAAAAAAACTTTTTGAGTTTCCGGTAGAAAGAGATTTACCTAATGACAACGCTTTTAAGGCTGCCCAATATCCCTTCCCTTTCCAAATATTTTTACGAATACGCTTTTTTGATATAGAAGTACGTTTTTTTGGAACTGCCATTTAAAAATTAAGAGGTTACTCGTTGTTATAGTTGGATGTGAAAGACATCTATTGGTCAAAACGAATATATTCATTATCTAGTTATTTTATTATTTTATAGAGAATAATTAGATAATATAATATATATTATCTAGAGAAAACAAAAAAACATATATATATATAGATAAAAAATATGCGAAAATCGTACAAAATCTTACTATAAAAATATAATTAAATTTTTTTTATACATAAAATAGACCGAAGGATTTAAGAACCCTTTAAGAACCCATTGCCTAATGAAAAGCCTAATGAAAACTTTAAATTTTTCTATTAATTGGTCAAACTTGAGTAAAGAATACTTCGAAATTCCATTTTAAAATTCGAATCAAACTAGTAATTAAATAAATGAATCTGTTAAAAGATACACGTTTTGTTAAAAAAAAATCTTCGTTATTTTTTTATTAAATTTGATTTTATTTTACCCCCTTTTGATAATTACCCCCTTTTTTGATAAATAAAAAAATAAATCTTATAGAAAATATAAAATGTTAGATATTATAGTGTTTCCTATAAATGTTTTTTTATTGAAACGTAAACTAATCAATCAGTTTCATACTGAAACTAGTTAATGATTTGGAACAAACTGACTAAAAAGCGAGATTTGTACAAAAATTGTACCTTTGTTAATCCTATGATTCATATCGATTCATATCAGATTTCTTTTTAGTGTAATTTTTTATCATTACTTTATGAATATAAAGTGATTTAATAATAATGAAATTTTGTATTTTCGTTATTTTAAGAAAAATCTTAGTTAATAACTAAATTCGCTTTTTATGAGCAAGTAGGTCATATCATTTGCCCAATTGTAACTTCTTTATTTTAATATTTAATTTGGAAAGACCCAGATAATATATAAAATTCGAAAAATATCTTTAAGTTAGTACATCTCTTGATTTTTTTATTGACCCCTTTTGTTTTGAAATTGAAAGGGGGTAGGATCCAGTAAATCGGAAACAATCAATTAAGAATAAAAAACTTTTTTATGGAACAGACATATCAATATTCGTGGATAATACCTTTCCTTCCACTTCCAGTTCCTATGTTAATAGGAGTGGGACTTCTTCTTTTTCCGTCGGCAACAAAAAGTCTTCGCCGTATGTGGGCTTTTCAAAGTGTTTTTTTGTTAAGTATAGTCATGATTTTTTCGATCAATCTGTTTATTCAGCAAATAAATGGCAGTTCTATCTATCAATATGTATGGTCTTGGATCATTAATAATGATTTTTCTTTAGAATTCGGTTATTTGATCGACCCGCTTACTTCTATTATGTCAATATTAATCACTACTATTGGAATTATGGTTCTTATCTATAGTGATAATTATATGTCGTATGATCAAGGATATTTGAGATTTTTTGCTTATATGAGTTTTTTCAGTACTTCTATGTTAGGATTAGTTACTAGTTCTAATTTGATACAAATTTATATTTTTTGGGAATTGGTAGGAATGTGTTCATATCTATTAATAGGGTTTTGGTTCACACGGCCTGTTGCTGCAAATGCTTGCCAAAAGGCATTTGTAACTAATCGTGTTGGGGATTTTGGTTTATTATTAGGAATTTTAGGTTTTTATTGGATAACAGGGAGTTTCGAATTTCGAGATTTATTCAAAATATTCAATAACTTGATTTCTAATAATCATAATGAAGTAAATTTTTTATTTGTTACTTTCTGTGCCGTTCTATTATTTTCCGGTGCGGTTGCTAAATCTGCACAATTTCCCCTTCATGTATGGTTACCGGATGCCATGGAGGGGCCTACTCCTATTTCGGCTCTTATACATGCTGCTACTATGGTAGCTGCGGGCATTTTTCTTGTAGCTCGGCTTATTCCTCTTTTCATAGTCATCCCTCACATAATGAATTTCATCTCTTTGGTAGGAGTAATAACAATATTATTCGGGGCTACTTTTGCCCTTGCTCAAAAAGACATTAAGAGAGGTTTAGCCTATTCCACAATGTCTCAATTGGGTTATATGATGTTAGCTCTAGGTATGGGGTCGTATCGAAGTGCTTTATTTCATTTGATTACTCATGCTTATTCGAAAGCATTATTATTTTTAGGATCCGGATCCGTTATTCATTCAATGGAAACTCTTGTTGGATATTCTCCAAATAAAAGTCAGAATATGGTTTATATGGGGGGTTTAACAAAACATATCCCAATTACCAAAACTGCTTTTTTATTAGGTACACTTTCTCTTTGTGGTATTCCGCCCCTTGCTTGTTTTTGGTCCAAAGATGAAATTCTTAATGATACTTGGTTGTATTCACCAATTTTCGCAATAATAGCTTGGT